TGACTGGATTGCCCGATATTGTAATAATTGTTGATCAGCAAGAAGAATCTACAGCTCTTCGCGAATGTATGACTTTGGGCATTCCAACGATTTGTTTAATCGATACAAATTGTGACCCGGATCTAGCAGATATTTCAATTCCAGCAAATGATGACGCTATAGCTTCAATTCGATTAATTCTTAACAAATTAGTATTTGCAATTTGTGAGGGCCGTTCTAGCTATATACGAAATTCTTGATTAATAATAAGATAAGTAAATTCTTTTTGGAACTCCATAGAATAGATTTATTGAATCGGTTACTATTTCTGAATCGCACAAAATAGATCAAAATAACCGAGGATATTATGTGATTAGTTGGTATTCAAAATATCCAATGCAAGTATGCAAGTCGAAAACGAGATGGTTGAATCAAAATAATTCCTTTTAAAAAAGTTCTATTTCTTTCAGAGGTTAATATGAATGTTTTATTATGTTCCATCAACACACTAAAAGAGTTATACGATATATCCGGTGTGGAAGTAGGCCAACATTTCTATTGGCAAATAGGAAGTTTCCAAGTCCACGGCCAAGTACTTATTACTTCTTGGGTTGTAATTGCTATCTTATTAGGTTCAGCCATTATAGCTGTTCGTAATCCACAAACCATTCCGACTGACAGTCAGAATTTCTTTGAATATGTCCTTGAATTCATTCGAGACGTGAGCAAAACGCAGATTGGAGAAGAATATGGTCCATGGGTTCCATTTATTGGAACTATGTTTTTATTTATTTTTGTTTCGAATTGGTCAGGGGCTCTTTTACCCTGGAAAATCATAAAGTTACCTCATGGGGAGTTAGCCGCACCCACAAATGATATAAATACTACTGTTGCTTTAGCTTTACTCACGTCAGTAGCATATTTCTATGCGGGCCTTACAAAAAAGGGATTAGGTTATTTCGGTAAATACATTCAACCAACCCCAATCCTTTTGCCCATTAACATCTTAGAAGATTTCACAAAACCCTTATCGCTTAGTTTTCGACTTTTCGGAAATATATTAGCCGATGAATTAGTAGTTGTTGTTCTTGTTTCTTTAGTACCTTTAGTGGTTCCTATACCTGTAATGTTCCTTGGATTATTTACAAGCGGCATTCAAGCTCTTATTTTTGCAACCTTAGCTGCGGCTTATATAGGCGAATCCATGGAAGGTCATCATTGATTGGTTTTCGACATAGTCTTTTTTTTTAGCTTAGCCTAACGGCATGTCTGCGTGTCTCAAAGTAATCCACTTAGACTTAGGGAAGAAAAATATACAAATAATATACAAATAAGGTCTAAATAAAGTATATACGATCTAGAGTAATAGTAAAAAGAATATTAAGATATTAAGTTAAGGAATTGTAAAAAAAAGGAAAGAGATCTTTTAGATCTTTTTCCTCAAATTCCTGTTTGGTCGATTTATACCACTCTCCAACGAATATTCCCTTTATATTGTTTTGTTCATTCAATTCCAATATTAAATATTAGTTTAGTATATTAGTGGGTTTATTAAATATTAGTTTATTAGGTAGTATATTAGGAGTCATAATCTAAATAAGACTTCTTATGGTATCTGTTTACGACGTACGATTAAAAAAAAGACGGTATAGAGAATTATTCTCATTTCAGCCGATTTAATTCAATTCGCCGATTGACCAAAAAAAAATTAATAAATAATAAATTACATGAACTTCGATCAATTCAATCCCGATATTTCTATGCAATGATTAGGCCTAACGAATTTGTCAGTTAGATTAATTGTACCCGTGTGGGATAATGATAAATAAAAATAGAAGATAGGGGTTTACAAAAAAGGAGATTTATAAAAAAAGGGTTGGTTAAAGGAGGAAGGGGGGGTCGAACTAGATGTATGTAATCTAATCGTTATAAGACAATTCTTGTCTTGTGTATGTTTCGAAGAATGATTCTAGAATCCGACTGAATCTAAGATACGAATAGTTGGTTTACGTTATGGGGGAAAGACATGTATATGTGATATTCGATATTAACTAGGTATATATGAACTAAAGATATATCTAATTTGCCCTACTATTGTGAATTTAGATAGGGATTCCAATAGAAGTCCTTCCGTTTCGACTGTAATTTTTTTTTTGGATATTGAATGAATTTAAATCACGAAAAAGAACAAAGAATTCAAAGAACGGTTCGAAAAAAAAAAAAAGAAAGAACTGGCCGAACAAAAGTAGTACGGATTAACAAAAATTACGTGGATAGGAAAATATCGAAGCAGTTCGGATGCTTCAAGAATATTATTATTTCAATTCTGGTTTTTTAGTTACTTTGAATGGATAAATCTTAGCGATGGAATAAGTAAGTCATAATTCATTGGTTGATTGTATCATTAACTATTTCTTTCTTTAGTTTTTTGCGAGGAACTTATCATGAATCCACTGATTTCTGCCGCTTCCGTTATTGCTGCTGGATTGGCTGTCGGGCTTGCTTCTATTGGACCTGGGGT